TAATTTTTTTTTGCATTTTCTGTATTTTATATACAAAATAAAAGATTTTTTTTTGTAAAAGGATATGTACAAATGTCTTCTTGAGCTAAAATTTTGGACGTTTTTGACCACACTTTTTTTTTATATTTTATGCTATGTAATATAAATTATTTAATTTAATATATTACATTTATAATAATATTTGATTAATCAATAATATATTATTTAATGCAACTATTTATTAATTAAAAGCTATATATTAGTATATTATTGAAGAAAGAGAAAATTATTATAATATAATTTATTTAAATTAATGTATATATATATATTATATTATTATAAATGGATATAAACAATATCATGATTTAATTAATATTATTTTTATTTTAATATATATAATTATATAAATATAATGATAAATTTATTTATTTAAAATAAGATCATATGTTATATATAAATATGTATTATATTAGAATAGTAAAATTTAATTTTATATTAATACATATTACGTTAGAACCATATATTATATCTATTAAATAACTTATATTATTTAATCTTTCTTTGTTATTAATAGAAAAGAAAGATTAAATAACAAAGAAAGAACAATTAGACCAATTATTGGAATACAAGTTCCATATCTATCTTTATTTATATACAATAAGAAGTTGTTGTTGGTCTCAGGGAAGGTTTTATTCTAATTTTTTTTGACTTTTTATTTATGTTTTTTCTTTTTTTTTCTATAAATTTTTATGTTCTACCTATTAGTTTTTAAAATTGTTACTGTAGATGTTAGGTTTATATTCTAAAAGTTTTATTCTTGCTTAAATATTCACTTTTTCTTTGTATTATATGTAAGTTTTGTTATACTGAATGTTCTTTGTAGCAGTAATTTGATTTAATTATCAAGTGATTTTGGAATTAGCAATTGATCTAGTATCGGCATATTTCGTGCCAGCAGCCGCGGTTATACGATTGATACAAGTGAATATTATTGGTTTAAACAGTTATTTATATTTTTAGAGTTAAATTTTGAATTAATAAGGTGAAATTTAGAATTTTATTGTGACTCTTTTTATGAATCTGTGAAACTTAAATAATAAACTAGGATTAGATACCCTATTATTTTAAGTGTTAATTTAATTTACCAGGGTACTGTTAGTTAAGATCTTTAAACCCAAAGAATTTGGCGGTATCTCATTCCATTCAGAGGAACCTACCCCGTGATTGATAGTACACGATTAACTTTACTTAATTTATTTGTTTGTATATCTCCGTTATCAGAAAATCTTTTTAGAGTTATAATTTTCTTGATTCAAGATTATGAAATATTTCAGGTCAAGGTGCAGCTTATAGTTAAGAGGAGGTGGGTTACAATAGATTATTGTTTATTACGGATTTGATGATGAAAATTGTTGATGAAGGTGGATTTGATTGTAATTTAATTTTATTTTATTTAACTGATATTGGCTCTGAGGTGTGTACACATCGCCCGTCGCTCTCATTATTGAATTTTTTTTTACTTTAAGGTTTAATAATTAATGGGTATATTCAAATTAGATGAGATAAGTCGTAACATAGTAGATGTACTGGAAAGTGTATCTAGGAAGAGGTTCAAGATAGAACTTAGTAGTAAAGTATTTCATTTACACTGAAAATTGTTCTGTGCGAATCAGGATATCTTGATTATTTATTTTATTATATTGATTTTTTGTTTATTATATTATTTAATAGAAGTAACTTTATTTTTTATATGTCTAAGTATATTTTATAGAAATGATTTTATATATTATAGTGTATTAGTAATGTAAATGGATTATGAAATAATTATTTAAGTTTTTAAAAGTAGATTTTAATTGTTGTACCTTTTGTATCAGGGTTTATCAAAATTTTAGTAATTATTTACTGATCTCGATTTGGGTTGATTTACAAACAATTTATAGTTAATGTATCATAATTATTATTAAATTGTTTGTAGAAATGAGATGTTATTCGTTTCCTAAAATATCTAGTTTCTTAAGAAAAAATTTAATTTTTTATAGTTTGCTTGTTTTTATTTAATTATTTAGATGAAAATGTGAACTAATTTATTCTTTTGGGGATAAGCTCTAAAGTTTTTAACCTATAATTTATTGATTATTAGAATATAATAGTAAGCTTTAAACCAGCTATCTATTGGATTACGTTTTAGTTCATTGTTCTTTTTCTTGATTTTATAATTATTTTAGGTTTTTTATTAAGATAATTAATTTAATTTTAAAATTTTTGTAATAATGATTGAATTAGTATATTTATTTTGTTTATAATATCTGTTTTGTTAATTTATTATAAGGAACTAGGCAAAATTGATTTCCGCCTGTTTATCAAAAACATGTCCTCTTGATAATATTATGAGGTCTGGCCTGCTCACTGACGAGTTTTGAAGAGCCGCGGTATTTTGACCGTGCAAAGGTAGCATAATCATTAGTCTCTTAATTAGGGGCTGGAATGAATGGCTTGACGAGAAATCAACTGTCTCTTAATAAATTTTAGAATTTAACTTTTGAGTCAAAAGGCTTAAATTTTTCTTTAGGACGAGAAGACCCTATAGAGCTTGACATCTTACTTTTATATAGTTTTTAGTTGGTCTTTCTATATAAAATGATAATGTTTTGTTGGGGTGACATGAAGAATAAATAAACTCTTCATTATATAATCATTGATTTATGTTTATTATGATCCATAATTTATGATCACAAGATTGAGTTACCTTAGGGATAACAGCGTAATTGTTTTTGAGAGCTCATATCGACAAAACAGATTGCGACCTCGATGTTGGATTAAGAAAAATGTTGGGTGCAGTAGCCCAATGATTAGGTCTGTTCGACCTTTAAATTCTTACATGATCTGAGTTCAGACCGGCGTGAGCCAGGTCGGTTTCTATCCTAAGATAATTAATTTGCATTAGTACGAAAGGACCATGTGAGTGAAATATTTTTTATTATTTTAATTAAAATTAATTATTACTATTTTGACAGATTAATGTGTTGGATTTAGAATCCATTTATGTAGATTTTTTCTACAAATAGTATTGATACTTTATGATTTATTAATATTTTTGTTGAATTTTATTTTATTAGTTATTTGTGTTTTAATTAGAGTAGCCTTCTTAACTTTATTGGAACGAAAGGTATTAGGCTATATTCAAATTCGAAAGGGTCCTAATAAGGTTGGGTTCGTGGGTATTCCACAACCTTTTAGTGATGCTATTAAGCTAGTTTGTAAGGAGCAACCAATTCCAATTATATCAAATTATTTATTATATTATTTTTCTCCTGTTTTTAATTTAATGATTTCTTTGGCTGTTTGAGTAATTTTTCCTTATTTAACTTATATATGTTCGTTTTCTTATGGGTTTTTATTTTTTTTATGTTGTACTAGATTAGGGGTTTATACAGTAATAATTGCTGGTTGATCATCAAATTCTAATTATTCTTTATTAGGTTCACTGCGTTCCGTAGCTCAGACTATTTCTTATGAGGTGAGATTAGCTTTAATTTTATTATCTTTAATTATTTTAATTGGAAGATTTAATATATTTGATTTTATAAATTACCAGCTTTATTGCTGGTTTTTAATTATTTCTTTCCCTTTAGCATTAGCTTGTTTTGCTTCTTGCTTGGCAGAAACTAATCGTACTCCATTTGATTTTGCTGAAGGTGAATCTGAATTAGTCTCTGGGTTTAATATTGAATATGGAGCTGGTGGATTTACTTTAATTTTTTTAGCTGAATATACAAGAATTGTTTTTATGAGTATATTGTTGGCTTTGATTTTTTTAGGTGGAGATTTTTATTCTTTTTTGTTTTTTATTAAGCTTGCTATTGTGTCTTTTGGTTTTATTTGGGTTCGTGGTACTTTACCGCGTTTCCGTTATGATAAATTAATATATTTAGCTTGAAAGAGTTTTTTACCTTTATCATTAAATTTTTTTATTTTTTTTATTGGATTAAAGATTTTATTGATTTCATTTATTTAGTGAAATTTTTTAAGAAAATAAGTTAATAGAAGAGTTAAACTTCTAGTTTTATGTTTTCAAAACATATGCTTTTCCTAAGCTAATTAACTATTAATTATTAATTTTTAATTAAATTGTCTCATGCATTAGCTACATGGACATTAATTAGGAAATATGTAAAGTAAATAACTGTTAGGATTTGTCCTGTTATGATGTAAGGTTCTTCAACTGGTCGTTTTCCAATTCATGTTAGTAAACAAACTACAACAACTATAATTCAGAATAGAACTTGATTAATTGGATAAAATTGAATTCCTCGGAATGGAGTTTTATTGTAGAATGGTAATACTATTAAAATACTAATTGATAGAAATAATGCAATGACACCTCCTAACTTATTAGGAATTGATCGTAAAATTGCGTATGCAAATAGGAAGTACCATTCTGGTTGAATATGTACTGGTGTTACTAATGGGTTTGCTGGTACAAAATTATCTGGATCACCTAGTAGATAAGGATTAATTAAGCAAAGTATAATTAGTAAAGATGTTATTAATACAATTGTAATTAGATCCTTAAAAGTAAAATAGGGATGGAATGGAATCTTTTCAATATTCCCATTTAATCCTAATGGATTATTTGAACCAGTTTGATGTAAAAAGAACAAGTGAATTGCAGCTATCGCTGCAATGATAAATGGTAAAACAAAATGGAATGTAAAAAATCGGTTTAATGTTGCATTATCTACAGCAAACCCTCCTCAAACTCATTGAACTAATTCTGTTCCAAGATAAGGGATTGCTGATAATAAATTAGTAATTACTGTTGCACCTCAAAATGATATTTGTCCTCATGGTAATACGTAACCTATAAATGCAGTTGCTATAACTAAGAATAAAATTACTGTTCCGATCATTCATGTGTGTATATACATATAAGATCCATAATAAATTCCTCGTCCTACATGAAGGTAAATACAAATAAAGAATATTGATGCTCCGTTTGCATGTAATGTTCGAATAATTCAACCGTTATTAACATCACGGCAGATGTGAACTACTCTACTAAAAGCTATTTCAATATTTGATGTGTAATGTATAGCTAAGAATAATCCTGTTACAATTTGGATAACTAAGCATAGACCTAGTAATGATCCAAAATTTCATCAGAATGAAATATTAGTAGGTGCTGGTAAATCTACTAAAGAATTATTAAGAATTTTAATTAAAGGATGTCTTAATCGTAAGGGTTTGTTCATTGGTAAATTAACTTATTTTACGAATAGGACCTTGATTAATATTAGTAATTTTCACTACTGCAAGTAGTGCAAGGAATAAATAAATTATTATTATTATTGTAATAATAAATGTAGGATTATTATAAAGTTTCTCTAAAGATATTGTTATTTCTTGATAATTAATTGATCTATTAATATTTGTAGTTTCAGTATTTTTAAAGAAATCTAAAAATATTGTTTTGTCTATAACAATTAAAACTATTATTATAATTGTTCATATTATGAGTGTAAAGATTAATGTTATTGATTTGGGTTGAAATATTTCATTTGATGCAATTCTTGTAATATAAATGAATAGAACCAGTATACCACCAAGGAAGGTTAAGAACAAGATATATGATAATCAAAATCTTTCTATAATTGTACCTGTTATTAAACCAACAAGGAAAGTTTGTAAAATAATAAATAATATTATTGATATGGGATGGCTTAACTTAATAAAGTTAATATTTAATACATTTGATAGTGCTATAATTGTTATTTTAACCATATCAGGGGTTAGTTTTATTAAAAATATCGGTTTTGGGGACCGAGGATAGGGTTTAATCCCTACCCCTGAAGTTTTAAAAGTGGGGGCAGATCTTATTTCCGGTTTACAAGACCGGCGTTTTTTTTAAACTATTAAAACTAATGTTTATATTTTCTATTTTTACTTCTTTATTAGTATATTTTGCTGGTGTTTATGTTTTTTCGTCTAAACGAAAGCATTTATTGATGGTTTTGTTGAGATTAGAATATATTGTACTTTCTTTATTTATATTAATTATTATTTATCTTATTGAATTTGACTATGATTATTTTTTTCCAGTTATTTTTTTGGTTTTTTCTGTTTGTGAAGGTGCTTTGGGTTTATCAATTTTGGTTTCTATAATTCGTTCTCATGGAAATGATTTTTTTAATTCTTTTGGATTATCTTTATGTTAAAGTATTTATTTATATTATGTTTTTTGATCCCTCTTTGTTTATTAGAAAATTGTTGATGGTTGGTTCATTCATTAATATTTTTGTCTAGTTTTGTTTTTATAATTTGTGTATATTCTTATGCTGATGTAAATATAATTAGATATTATTTTGGTGTTGATTATTTTTCTTTTAGTTTAATTTTATTGAGTTTTTGAATTTGTTCTTTAATAATTACTGCAAGAGGTTCTGTTTATTTATCTTCTTATCATTCAAATTTTTTTATTTTTATGGTTTTAATTTTGATGTTAATGTTATATTGTTCTTTTGCTAGATTAAGATTATTATCTTTTTATATTTTTTTTGAGGCAAGATTGGTTCCTACTTTACTTTTGATTTTAGGTTGGGGTTACCAGCCTGAGCGTTTACAGGCTGGTGTTTATTTGATTTTTTATACTTTAATTGCAAGATTACCTTTATTATTAGTTTTATTTAAGGTCTATGATTGTGCGAATACTCTTTATTTTCCTTTATTGGTTGATTTTGGTTCTTCTTATTTTATGTTTTATGTTTTTATAATTTTAGCTTTTTTAGTTAAGATGCCAATATTTTTAGTTCATCTTTGACTTCCAAAGGCTCATGTTGAGGCACCTATTTCTGGTAGAATGATTCTTGCTGGTGTATTATTAAAGTTAGGAGGTTATGGTATTTTTCGTGTTATGAAGGTTATTTCTTATTTAGGTCTTAAGTTTAATTATTTTTGGTTGTCTTTAGGCTTATCTGGTGGTGTTATTGTTAGATTTATTTGTTTTCGTCAAGTTGATTTAAAGTCTTTAATTGCTTATTCTTCTGTTGCTCATATAAGAATGGTTATTGGTGGTTTAATAACTATAAATTGATGAGGTTGTGTTGGTTCTTTGGCATTAATGGTTGGTCATGGTTTATGTTCATCTGGATTATTTTGTTTATCAAATATTATTTACGAGCGGTTGGGTAGACGAAGATTACTAATTAACAAGGGTATAATTAATCTTATGCCTAGAATAGCACTTTGGTGATTTCTTTTAAGATCATCAAATATAGCGGCTCCTCCTTCTTTAAATTTAGTAGGTGAAATTAGTTTATTAAATAGAATTATATCTTGATCTTCTTTTAGATTTTTGGCTTTAATTTTTTTATCTTTTTTTAGTGCTGTTTATACTTTGTATATGTATTCTTATTCTCAACACGGTTCTTATTATGCTGGTGTTTTTACTTGTTCACTTGGTTATTTACGTGAATATCATCTTTTATTGTTGCATTGACTTCCTTTAAATATTCTTTGTTTAAAGGGTGAATATTTCTTTGTTTAAGGCTTAAGTATTTTAATAAAAATGTTGTTTTGTGGGATCAATGATATGGATTATTTCCATCTTAGGCCGTGTATATATTTTCTATTTGTTCTTTAAGTTTTTTTTCTTTATTTTTATCTAGAACTATAATCTTTATTTTAGGTATTTATTATTTAATAATTGATTATAGAGTTTTTGTTGAATGAGAGCTTTTTAATTTGAATGGTTCTATGGTGGTTATGACTTTAATTTTAGATTGAATATCTTTAATTTTTATATCTTTTGTTATGTATATTTCTTCTTTGGTTATCTATTATAGAGAAGATTATATGTCTGGTGAAAAGAATATAAATCGTTTTATTGTTATTGTTTTGATGTTTATTCTTTCAATAGGATTTTTAATTATTAGTCCAAATTTAATTAGAATTTTATTAGGTTGAGATGGTTTAGGTTTAGTTTCTTATTGTTTAGTAATTTATTATCAAAATGTAAAGTCTTATAGTGCTGGTATATTAACTGCTTTATCTAATCGAATTGGTGATGTTGCTATTTTAATTTCAATTGCTTGAATATTAAATTTTGGTGGATGGAATTATATTTATTACTATGATTTTATCTCTAATTCTTTTGAAATAAAGGTTATTACCATATTAATTGTTTTGGCTGCTATAACTAAAAGAGCTCAAATTCCTTTCTCTTCTTGACTTCCTGCTGCTATGGCAGCTCCTACACCTGTTTCTGCTTTAGTTCATTCTTCTACTTTGGTTACTGCAGGTGTTTATTTATTAATTCGATTCAGTCCTATATTGGATACTTATAATTGTGGTTGATTTCTTTTATTAATTGGTTGTATAACTATATTTATGGCTGGCCTCGGGGCTAATTTCGAGTTTGATTTAAAAAAGATCATTGCTCTTTCTACTCTAAGCCAGCTTGGTTTGATAATAAGAATTTTGGCGATAGGTTACCCTAAGTTAGCTTTTTTTCATTTATTAGCTCATGCTTTATTTAAGGCTTTACTTTTTATATGTGCAGGTTCAATAATTCATAATTTAAAGGATTCTCAAGATATTCGTTTTATGGGTTCAATTGTCAATTTTATACCTTTAACTTCTGTTTGTTTTAATGTTTCAAGACTATCTTTATGTGGTATACCTTTTTTGGCTGGTTTCTATTCTAAGGATTTAATTCTTGAGATGGTTTGTTTAAGATGAATTAATTGTTTAATTTTTTTCTTGTACTTTTTTTCAACAGGTTTAACTGCTTCATATTCTTTTCGATTATTTTATTATTCTATATCTGGTGATAATAATTTTTATTCAAGTTTTTCATTTGATGATAAGGGTTATTATATTTCTTTTGGTATAATTGGTTTATTGTTTGTTGCTGTTTTTGGTGGTAGACTTTTATCTTGATTAATTTTTCCTGTTCCTTATGTAATTGCTTTACCTTATTATTTAAAGTTTTTGACTATTACTGTAGTTGTTTTAGGTTCATATTTAGGTTATTTAATTTCTAAGTCAAATTTTTCTGATGATTTATTTTCGTTAAATATATTATCTTTTGTAAGATTTGCTGGTTCTATATGATTTATACCTTTTATTTCAACTAAGTTTATTAGCTACTTGCCTTTAAAGTTTGGTTATTATTCATCGAAGTCATTTGATTACGGTTGAGGTGAATTATTTGGTGGTCAAGGTATATATAGTTTATTTGTTTATATTATTAATTACATTCAAGGTTGATATGATTCAAATTTTAAGATTTATCTTCTTACTTTTATTTTTTGAATATTTATTTTAGTAATAATGTTTTTTTTATACCTAAATAGCTTATAATTAGAGTGTGACACTGAAGATGTTAAGGAAATATTTTTATTTTTAGGTATATTTATAAATAAAATTTTATTATTTTTACAGTGAAAATGTAATGTTTTATTTAAACTATATAAATTAGAAATGTTAACGGAATTTAACCGCTAATATAAAAAGTTAGCAGCTTTCATATTGGCTTTACATTTCCTTAATTGGAACTTAAGTTCAATTATATTATTAACAGTAATACGCCTCTCTTTGGCTTCAATTAATTATTAGAATAAGGGTAAGTTATACCAAACTTTCAGGTCGAAACTGAATGCAATGATTCGCTTCTTATTCTTTTAAGGTTGATTGATTTATAATCAATACTTTTTGAATGCAACCCAAATGTTATACTTAACTACAACCCTTATTCTGCTCATTGTAGAGCTCCTTGATTTCATTCATGATATAATCCTCCTAATAAAACTAGGATGAAAAATATTGTTGATAAAGTTCAAATTAAGATATTTGATGTTTTTATAATAATTACAATTGGTAGGATTAAAGCGATTTCTACATCAAAAATGAGAAAAATTACGGCAATTAAGAAAAATCGAAGTGAAAATGGTATTCGTGCTGAACTTTTTGGATCAAATCCACATTCAAATGGCGAACTTTTTTCTCGGTCGTTAATTAATTTTTTTGATAATATGGTAGCAAGTACTATTACAATTATTGGGATAATGAATCTAATGGCAAGTCTTGTTGATAAAATAAGAATTGTTTTTCTTGATTAGTAATCAAGCTTTTTGATTGGAAGTCAAATGTACTATTTATACTAGAAAAACAATTATCTACCTCATCAGTAAATAGAAATATATAAGAATAATCATACTACGTCTACAAAGTGTCAGTATCATGCTGCAGCTTCAAATCCAAAATGATGGCTAGGGGAGAATTGATTTATTGAATGTCGGAGTAAGCATGTTGATAGGAAAATGGTTCCAATAATTACGTGTAGTCCGTGGAATCCTGTAGCTACAAAGAATGTTGATCCATAAACTGCATCAGCAATAGTGAATGGTGCTTCTCAGTATTCATATGCTTGTAGTATTGTAAAGTATATTCCTAGTAGTACTGTAAAAAATAATCCTTGTAATGCTTGTGTATGATTAGATTCTATAAGACTATGATGTGCTCATGTTACAGTTACTCCTGAAGCAAGAAGAATTGCTGTATTAAGTAAAGGAATTTGTATAGGATTGAATGGTTGAATTCCTATTGGTGGTCATAATATACCAAGTTCAATAGTTGGAGCAAGACTTCTTCTAAAGAAAGCTCAAAAGAATGAAACGAAGAATAGAACTTCAGATGCAATAAATAGGATTATTCCTCATCGCAGGCCAATTGATACAAATCCTGTATGTAATCCTTGGTATGTTCCTTCACGAACTACATCCCGTCATCATTGAATTATTGTAAGTAATGTAATTGCAAATCCAATGATAAAAAGGTTAATATTAAATAAATGAAATCATTTAGCTAATCCTGAAACTAGGACTATTGCTCCGATTGCTCCCGTTAAGGGTCATGGTCTATAATCTACTAAGTGAAATGGATGATTTGAGTGTGTTGTTAACATAAGTTTAATAAACTTCTCTAGAATATAATGTTCTTAGAATCGAGAATACATAAGCTTGAATTATTGCTACTGCTGACTCTAAGATTAATAATAGTATTTGTCCAACAATTAATAGTGAGATTAAATTCATTGCTATGGATGGTCCTGTATTACCTAATAGTGTTAGTAAAAGGTGTCCGGCAATTATATTTGCGGCTAATCGAACTGCAAGGGTACCTGGTCGAATGACATTTCTAATTGTTTCAATTAAAACCATAAATGATATTAGAGCTGGAGGAGTACCCTGTGGCACCAGATGGGCAAATATATGATTAGTATGATTAATTCATCCAAATAATATAAATCTTAATCATATAGGTAAAGCAATGGCAAATGTTAAAGCTAGATGACTAGTTCTAGTGAAAATATATGGGAACAATCCTATGAAATTATTAAATAACATTATAATGAAGATTGAAATAAAAATAAATGTAGTTCCATTGAATGATTTAGGTCCTAACAGTGTTTTAAATTCATTATGTAATGTTAAATTAATTTTATTTCAGATAATATTAATTCGTGATGGTGTTAATCAAAATAAAGATGGAATTAATAATAATCCTAGGAATGTTCTAGTTCAGTTTAATGATAGGTTGAAAATATTAGTTGATGGATCGAATGTTGAAAATAGATTTGTTATCATTTTCAGGTTAAATTCTTTGTTATTACTGTTCCTTTTTCTGCACTTTTAATAGGTGCTGGTTTAAATGAGAAAAAATTTATTTGATTGAATAAAATTAATACAATAGAGAATATAATGAATAGAGAAAATCATATGAGTGGTGATATTTGAGGAATTTAGATAAAACTTTATCCTCACCAGAAGTAGTCGTTATGCTACTATTTTTTGGTTTAAGAGACCATTACTTACTTTCAGTCATCTGATGGTTCAAGGTGTACTAATGTAATTAGTTATTTTAGATTGACACTCTAATGTTATTATTTAACTAACTCCTTAGATTATCTTAGATAATCATTTAATAAATAGATTTACTGATGTACTTTCAATTACAATTGGTATAAATCTGTGATTAGCTCCACAAATTTCTGAGCATTGGCCGAAAAATAATCCTGGTCGGTTTATTGTGAATGTTCCTTGATTTAATCGTCCTGGTGTGGCGTCAATTTTAACACCTAATGCTGGTACAGCTCATGAGTGTAAAACGTCGGATGCTCTCGTTAATACTCGTACTTCTGTATTTATAGGTAAAATTGTTCGATTATCAACATCTAGTAGTCGGAATCCGTCAATTTCTAGATCTCTTTCTGGAGTTATATAAGTATCAAATTCAACATCTACAAAGTCCGAGTATTCATAACTTCAATATCATTGTCGTCCAATTGTCTTAATTGTGATTATTGCATCTACGGAGTCATCTAATAGATATAAAAGGCGTAGAGATGGTAGTGCAATAAAAATTAATGTGATTGCTGGTAATGCTGTTCAGATTGTTTCAATTAGATGTCCATGAAGTATATTTCGGTTAGTATATGCAATTACTAATATATAGCTTAATGCATATCCTACAATTACAGTAATTAGTAGTAATACTACTATAGTATGATCGTGAAAAAATGATAGTTGCTCCATTAATGGGGAAGCTCCATCTTGAAGTGATAAATTTGATCATGTTGCCATATTTTTTCTAATAAAAGGTCAAACCTTTATTTGTAGAGCTTAAATCTACTGCACTAATCTGCCATATTAGAATCTAGAAATTAATGGTAATTCTGAGTAACTATGTTCAGCAGGAGGGTTATTTTGTAATCATTCAGTTGATCTACTTATATTAGCTCTAAATAAAACTGCTCGGTTTGTAATCATTCTTTCTCATATGATTACAATAAATATAATGATTCCAACAATTGAAATTGTAGATCCGATTCTTGATACGACATTTCAAGATGTATATGCATCTGGATAATCAGAGTATCGTCGAGGTATTCCAGCTAATCCTAGGAAGTGTTGAGGGAAGAAGGTTAAATTTACTCCAATAAATATAATTGTGAATTGAATTTTTAATCATGTTCTGTTTATAGTTAAACCTGTAAATAATGGATATCATTGAATAACACCTCCTATAATTGCAAATACAGCACCCATAGATAAAACATAGTGGAAGTGGGCAACTACATAATAAGTATCATGTAGAACAATATCAAGGGATGAATTTGCAAGAACTAATCCTGTTAGTCCACCAATTGTGAATAGGAAAATAAATCCTAAAGCTCATAATAATGGTGGGTTAAATTTAAATTTAGTTCCGTATAATGTTGCTAATCATCTAAATACCTTAATTCCAGTTGGTACAGCAATAATTATAGTAGCTGAAGTGAAATATGCTCGTGTATCTACATCCATTCCTACTGTGAATATGTGATGTGCTCATACAATAAATCCTATTAGTCCAATTGATAGTATAGCATAAATCATTCCTAATGTTCCGAATGATTCAATTTTTCCTCTTTCTTGACATACAATGTGAGAGATAATACCAAATCCCGGTAGAATTAAAATGTAAACTTCAGGGTGACCAAAGAATCAGAATAAATGTTGATATAAAATTGGATCACCACCTCCTGCTGGATCAAAGAATGAAGTATTTAGGTTTCGATCGGTTAATAATATAGTAATAGCTCCAGCTAAAACTGGTAATGATAGAAGTAAAAGTAAAGCTGTAATAGCAACAGATCATACAAATAATGGTGTTTGATCAAGAGTTATACTTTCTGATCGTATATTAATTGCTGTTGTAATGAAATTTACTGCACCTAAAATTGATGATACACCAGCCAAGTGAAGGGAGAAAATTGCCAGATCTACTGAAGCTCCTCCATGAGCAATAGCTCCAGCCAGTGGGGGGTAAACTGTTCATCCAGTGCCAGCTCCGTTATCGACCATAGAAGATGTAAGAAGAAGGGTCAGTGATGGAGGTAAAAGTCAAAATCTTATATTATTTATTCGGGGGAATGCTATATCAGGGGCTCCAATTATTAGAGGTACAAGTCAATTACCAAATCCACCAATTATAATTGGCATAACTATAAAGAAAATTATTACAAATGCGTGTGCTGTAATAATAACATTATAAATTTGGTCATCTCCAATTAGAGATCCTGGTTGACCTAATTCAGCACGAATAAGTAGTCTTATTGAAGTTCCAACTATTCCAGCTCATGCTCCAAATAAAAAATATAAAGTACCAATGTCCTTATGGTTTGTTGAGAATAATCATTTTTGCGGTAGGGTGGCTGAATAATAGGTGGTAGACTGTAAATCTACTTATGAGAAATTATCTCTCCTACCATTAAATTAAGATAATTAGGCCTTATATTCAACAATGATTCTAGACTGCAATTCTAGAGGTGTAAAATTTTTACTAAGGCCTAAAAGATTATTCTTTTAATTATAACTTTGAAGGTTATTAGTTTGTTTAACTTAAGTCCTTAATATAAGGAAATCAAAGTAGATGTTGAAATTAGCCCTAAAGTTGAAATTATTACGGAGAATGATAAGATGAATCTTGTTTTTTGGTTTTTAATTCCTATAGATCATGAGTTTTCTGTATATGACATGATTAAAGCTGAGAATCTAATTCGTATGTAGTAATACAATGTGATTGTTGTTAATATTACTATGATTGTTATTAGAATTGTTATATTGTTTTCAACAAGGGATTGTATTACAATTCATTTTGGTAGGAATCCCAGAAATGGTGGTAGCCCACCTAATGATAAAAGTGATAGAAATATTATGAATTTAATTTCGGTTTTTATATTTCTTGCTGAGTAGATTTGGTTTATAAAGAATAAATTTATGCTTTTGAAAAGTAAGACTATAATTAATCTTAATAGGGAATAAATGATGAAATATAATTCCCAAATGTTTTCTCTTACAATTAGGGATCTAATTATTCATCCTAGATGTCTAATTGAGGAGTAGGCCAGGATTTGACGTAATGAGGTTTGATTAAGACCTCCTAAGGCCCCAATAATAATTCTCAAGATTGTGATAATGAAGATGAAGTTTCTTATTTGAATGCAGTATGATAAAACCATTATTGGGGCAATTTTTTGTCAAGTTATTAGTGTTAAGCAATTAATTCATCTTGATGCTCCTATAACTTCTGGAAATCAAAAGTGGAATGGGGCAGCCCCAATCTTTAGTAATAATCTTGATCTGATTATTATTGATGGAATAATTTCTCTTTCTCATCTTATTGGATATTTTATTTGAATCAGTAAAATTGAAAATAACAGTATTGTTGAAGCTATGGCTTGAACAATAAAGTATTTAATTGACGATTCATTTATTATCATATTTTTATTATTTGCTAATAGAGGAATAAACGAGAGTAAGTTGATCTCTAGTCCTATTCAAACTCCAAATCAGGAGTTTGATGAGATGGACAGGATCGTTCCTATCATTAATGTTGATAGGAAAAGAAGTTTTGTAGAGTTGTTGGTCATTAAAAAGGAGAGGGTTGATACCTCTATAAACGGGGTATGAACCCGTTAGCTTAGTTAGCTTACCTTTTTACTTACATAAAGGTGTAAGATGCACGTTAGTTTTTGATACTAAAGGAGACAGTTTAATTCTGTCTTATGTAATGGAGGTAATTTAATTTACTTTATTTACCCTATCAAGGTAACCCTTTAATCAGGCACTCCATT